AATTCTCTTGAATCATTAGTGCTGTTTTTCCTTCGTTAATGCTCATAGGATAAAAAAGAGGTAGGGATGACAGGATTTGAACCCGTGACATTTTGTACCCAAAACAAACGCGCTACCAAGCTGCGCTACATCCCTTTCATTTCAATTGTCCTACAGTGTCATTGTAGAGAATCCACGTCCTGTTTTCCACATCGTTATTTCCTACATGGATATAGGAATTCTCTTGCCATTTATTCTTTTTTTTTTTCTCATGGCTCATATAACATATAATAAATAAAAAAATTATATACATTATAGACATAGTAAACCCAACATATAAATAAATCTTTATCGGCAATGCTCCGAAAGAGGGAAACGCCCTTTTCTCTGTTGTAAGGAAAGGAAAATCTCATCTACTGGGTTGTTTTATATATCTATTTTAGTTAAGAATTTCGCGTACAAATACAAGCGATCCTTAACTACATATGCATATGATCATATATGTATTACAAAAAAAGGAGGCTTTTCAATGCGAAATCTAAAAACATATCTTTCTGTGGCACCTGTGCTAGGTACTCTATGGTTTGGGTCTTTAGCAGGTTTATTGATAGAGATCAATCGTTTATTCCCGGATGCGTTGACATTCCCATTTTTTTCATTCTAGTTATTGACATAGGAAGGGCTTAAAAAGATTAGAGATACGCTAAATTCTCTCTGACGAATCCCTCTCCCTTTCTCTTCCTTTCTTTGTTTTCTCTTCCTTTCTTTGTTTTGCTCTTTTGTCATTTTTTTGAGGATTAAAGAAAAAAAAAAAAAGTGGGTTCAACCGCATCGAAATTAGGGCTCAGGCTCGAATTAATTTAATATTATTATATTAATATATTAAAATCATAGAGGGCAACAAAATTATACAAGATACTTAAATGAAATACTATTACTATACCGAGATTATATCTAAATAATTAATAGTTAGAAATCATTGTATTACTTATTTTTCTTTTTCTCTAGTGATTGTAACAAAATCTTTCATAATAGGATTTCAGGTCAGCAACTTCTTTTTTTTTTTTTGTTTCGGATCGAAAATGAAAGAAAAGAATTGAGTGAATCCAAAATTCAAAGGAGGTTAGGTTCATGGCGAAGGGTAAAGATGTCAGAATAACAGTTATTTTGGAATGTAACAGTTGTCGAAAGGATAGTAATAAGGAATCACCAGGCATTTCCAGATATATTACCCAAAAGAATCGACACAATACGCCTAGTCGACTGGAATTGAGAAAATTCTGTCCCTATTGTTACAAACATATGATTCATGGGGAGATAAAGAAATAGATCAAAGAAAACCGCGTGTACCTTCCCTTCAGGATTCAAGAAAGGGGAACAAATTTTTCAAAATTACATATAAACATATAATTAAAAAATAAACAAATAAACCAATCAACTCCTATTTCCGTCAAATCCAAAATGAGAATTAAGAAATAGGATTTTAGAGATAAGGAATAAACCATGGAAAAATCCAAGCTTTTTCTTAAATCCAAGCGATCTTTTCGTAGGCGTTTGCCCCCAATTGGACCGGGGGATCGAATTGATTATAGAAACATAAGTTTAATTAGTCGATTTATTAGTGAGCAAGGAAAAATATTATCTAGACGAGTGAATAGATTGACTTTGAAACAACAACGATTAATTACTATTGCTATAAAACAAGCTCGTACTTTATCTTCGTTACCTTTTCTTCGTAATGAAGAATCTGCGAATAGAACTAAGTATACTCCTAGAACTACGGGTACTCGAACCAGAAAGAAATAGGTCTATTTCTCAATTGATTGAATCAAAATTCAAAAATGAAGAAGAAACCTTTTTTTATGGAAACGCATTCAGTTATTTTGACTACTTTATAATAATCCTATTTCTTTTTACTCTCCCTTCCCGGAGTTCATTCTCCGGGGGACCTCCCTTTAAAGCATTCCGATGAATTCCCCCAATCAATCTCCTTATTTAATGATCTCATTGGAAATTGTATAAAGACAATTTGTATTTGATATGGCTAGTTGTGCAAGAATTTTACGATTAAGAAGCAACCGTCTCTTGTACAGATTATTTATGGATCTACTATAACTATAGGATACCCCGTTCTCGCGAATTACTGCATTTATTCGAGTGATCCACAGACGACGAAAATTTATCTTTTGGCTTCCCCTATCCCGATGAGAAGAAGCCAAAGCTCGAATTCTTTGTTGAATAGCAGTTCGCATAAGTCTTGAATGGGACCCTCGAAAGGTTGATACACATAAACGCGTTTTTGTTCTACGTCTACGAGCTATATACCCTCGTCTAGTTCTGGTCATTGAAGCAAAATAAACTTTGATGAATAACTTAATTTATTTTTTCTTTCTTTCAGTCATCCCTCTCGCCTTTCCTAGTCTATTAATAACAAAACGGATTCTTCCGATGTATAAAATACAAATTCCAATGGCTTTTGCTGCTCTGACCTTCCCAACCACGATTTTTTTTTACGGGCATTTCACCTCGAAATAAGAAATTGTATTGATACTAGGTATCCAAAAATATTAAATTTCAAATTGAGTATAAATAGAGTATTGTATTAAAGTCGAAATACCTAGTAAAGGGAAATTTATAAATAAATAGTGGGTTCCTTCGTTTCTATGGTTACTTCGTAAACGGTGAGGTCCTCTCTATACACCGGAGCTCCTTCCCCATTCAATCAATGTTATTAGTAACTTGTACAGTTCACATTCTTTGACTCTACCCATGAATTATCCAATAATAGATCTTTTCACAATGAGATCTACTCATACAGTAACGGCATTTAATTATGAAAGTTGGCTAGGTAGCTGACCCTGTTAGTCCGTTCTTGCAAGAGTGAGAGCATAATTTTTCTGCTTCCTAAATACCAATTCCCCCGCTTAATGGACAACCATTTGCTACCACTGGGAGTTGCTTATCATCTACAATTAAGGTGATTGGATTTGCACCAATAGAAACCATAAATTTCATACACAATGTAGGTCTTTTGTTAGATAGTGAATGGAAAAATTCCATCCTATTCATTGGTACTGGTCATTGATACTGGAAAAAGCGTTTTCTTTCTTCCAGCTTATCTTATGATTTGAACGAGTCGCACATACACCCTAGTACATGTTCCTCGACGCTGAGGACATCCCCGAAGAGCGGGGGATTTTGTGACATTTTTAATTGGCTGTCTTGTGTTTCTAATAAGTTGTTTAATAGTTGGCATGCTGAATCATATACAAAATGGGCTGGTTTAGATCGATCCTAACCGGATGATTATGTTTTTTTTTTCTTCTAGTATTAAATAGAAGAAAAAAAAACATAATCATCCGGTTAGGAATTGAACCTACCAATTATCCTTATCCCCTCCTAGTAACCCTCCCCCCAAAAATCGATTTATGAAATTAGAACTCGAAATCCTTGAATTAAACTCATCAATAAAAAGTAATAACGATATTTTTTATACCCTTTTTTTTAGTTCGGATGGATCGGGATAATAATTTCTCATTCCGAATCTGTAAACGAACAAGATAAGAGATCAACAATACGATCGATGTCTTTAGGATCCTCGAATGGAATGGAAGTAGACCGACATTTCTATTGGGGCGTTGGCTCTGTTTCCTTGGTTCTAAGATGCTAACGTATTTTGTTTCATGAGTGCGAATCTTAGAGGACAATGTAAATCCGGGGTGTAAATTCGGTGGTGGGGTAAATTTTACTTAACTCCCCGGTATTTTAATTTTAGCCGGTATTTAGGACTGATTCTGCTATAAGATCTATAATTCCATACTCTTTGGCTTCGCTTGCGTCCATAAAAGTATCTCTTTCCAGGTCGGCGGCTATAACCCAGTGGGGTTGTTGTGTTCGTACGGAATATATTTTTACGATTCTGTCGCGAAACTCTGAAATTGCTCTCGATTCTAGCGTATATCCTGGTATTTCTTGCTGAAAAAAGGTACCAGCAGGTTGGTGCATCATTACCCTGATGATATAACATAATGAAATAATGAAAGGTCCCTCTATCTTCTATCGGGTAAAGGAAAGAGCTAAAGAATAAGAAGAAGCGGAGTATATATATAATAGAAGCAAACGACAATATAGATTGATAAAACGACAATCCAATATAGATAAAATTCAACAACCGTACAGGCAATTTTTGGGCATTGCATACGGCTCCACAATGGGATTTTTTTTCCCTTCCACGGGAAAAAAAGATCTATTGGATCCAGAAATTATCCGCCCATTTAACATCCTTGCTTTTGGGAGAGTGAAAAAGGAGTATGATGATTCCGTTGCTTCCGTGCTTTGGTTATTTGGGAATTTAACTCATATGAGATCGAGCAATCCCAAAGTTTCTTTTTTTTTTTAGTACTCTTCGATAACATAAATTTGGCAAAATCATTTGTCGCGTGAAACCTAAAATATTTGCGACACTAAAATGAATTGCTGAGAGATATTCAGAGGTATTCCTTGATCGGAAAGATATTTTGTCTAAGCCAGCTCCCCCGATACACAATCTCACGTTATGAAAAACCATATGGGTATGTTCATACCGAATTGGAATGCCATGCTATTGTTACTCAGTAGTCTTATTCATTTTACCCGGCTAAGGCATATAGTCTTCATTACTTTCTTATGTCATTTATAACTTTACTTTTTTATTTCATTTCTAAAAAAGCTTTCTCTCAACCTCTCAACTAAGGTTAAAGATACATTGGCGCCAAGCGCGAAGGAATGCTAAGCGTTTGGTAATTTCGCCTCCGACCAGAACGAAAGATGCCATTGAAGCGGCGACTCCCATACATACTGTATTTACATCTGGTATCACAAGTTGCATCATATCATAAATGCCTACTCCGGGTACTATCCACCCGCCAGGTGAGTTTATAAATAACCATTGCTCTAAGTCCTTATCCTCTATATTGAGAAATAGCATGAGCCCCATAACTTGATTTGCTAGTTCGTCCTCTATGGAGTCTCCTAAAAAAAGTAATCTTTCTCGATGAAGTCGGTTGATTAGGATAAAATTTTATCCCTTTTAGGAACCATACGCGCACTTTTGAATGCATATGGTTCATAAAAAAAAAATGGCAAAGCAAAGAAAGAATCAAAGTAAAGTATAGGTCCTCTTTTTTTTTTTTAGAAATACTTTCATACTTCCTAGAAACTTTTCGAATTAAACTCTCATTGATGTATGGTGTTTTATCTAAAAATTCCGATGTAAATTTCTTGTTCCTGAATGGGCCTCTTCAAATTTTTTAGGCTTATGTTCTACTCCGGGTAAAGATAGATGATAAAAGATACAACCGATTTCTATTTGTACATATAGGCCAAATGATTCCAATACCACTTCTTTTTGATACGACTTTTTTCAATTTATTTTTCACCAAATAAAATATTCTAAATATTCTGTGTAGTCATCATAAATTAGCAGTTTGAGATCATTTAATCGTTTATATGTTATAAATGTTTCTGATACAAGTGTTAAGCATATCCATATTAAATTAAAACGAAGAATTGAGTATTTTCTGAACGGAGCCTGGATACTTCATTTTATTGGTCCAATCAAACTAACCATAAATTATTGTAATTAATAATATTGCTCCCTCAAGAAATTGGGCTAATTACATTTCACGCTACAAATTCTTGATAAGTTCAATTAATTTTTTGGCGAAGCAGGGGTATCTCAATCAGGGGAGAGAACGGGGAAATCCCATATGACCCAATATGTCTAACAAGCCGCACTATAGGTCAACCCAGGTTGCGTCCTCATCTCCCGGAATTCGAAAGGGGACTTTCGGAACACCAACGGGCATCTTTTGACTGTCAAAAGATGACTTCATTCTTTGATGTGGAAACGTAACAATGAATTTCTTGTTTTCATCAAATTAAAAAGTTCATAGAGGAAGACGAAATGCATAAAGGAAAAGTTTTACGACTGGGTCGAACTGTTCAAACAAACGACGAACACCTTTCTATGCATTCGCCCATAGAAAACGGGACCAACCCCCCCATTGCGTATTGGTACTTATTGGGTATAGTATAGAATAGATCTGCTTTTCTTTGTTCCGACGAACAGAATTGTTCCATTATTACCAACAAAATGGAATAAAATAAATAAGAACCCTTGCTCCGAAATAATCCACTGAAAAGCGGAAGTCTATAGCCTAGTTTTTTCCAATGCGATAAAGTTATATCTTTTTTTTTTTTTTTTATTTTTCTTTGATAAAGGGGTATTTTCATGGGTTTGCCTTGGTATCGTGTTCATACCGTCGTATTGAATGATCCCGGTCGGTTGCTTGCTGTCCATATAATGCATACAGCTCTAGTTTCTGGGTGGGCTGGTTCAATGGCTCTATACGAATTAGCCGTTTTTGATCCCTCTGACCCCGTTCTTGATCCAATGTGGAGACAGGGTATGTTTGTTATACCCTTCATGACTCGTTTAGGAATAACCAATTCATGGGGAGGTTGGAGTATCACAGGAGGAACTGTAACAAATCCGGGTATTTGGAGTTACGAGGGTGTGGCCGGGGCGCATATTGTGTTTTCTGGTTTGTGCTTTTTGGCAGCTATCTGGCATTGGGTGTATTGGGATCTAGAAATATTCCGTGATGAACGTACAGGAAAACCTTCTTTGGATTTGCCCAAGATTTTTGGAATTCATTTATTTCTATCAGGGTTAGCTTGCTTTGGGTTTGGTGCATTTCATGTAACGGGCTTGTATGGTCCTGGAATATGGGTGTCCGATCCTTACGGACTAACTGGAAAAGTACAATCTGTAAGTCCTGCGTGGGGCGTAGAAGGTTTTGATCCTTTTGTTCCGGGAGGCATAGCCTCTCATCATATTGCAGCAGGGACATTGGGCATATTAGCAGGCCTATTTCATCTTAGTGTTCGTCCGCCCCAACGCCTATACAAAGGGTTGCGTATGGGTAATATTGAAACTGTTCTTTCCAGTAGTATCGCTGCTGTCTTTTTTGCGGCTTTTGTTGTTGCCGGAACTATGTGGTATGGTTCGGCAACTACCCCCATCGAATTATTCGGTCCCACCCGTTATCAATGGGATCAGGGATACTTCCAGCAAGAAATCTATCGAAGGGTTGGTGCCGGACTAGCTGAAAATCAGAGTTTATCAGAAGCCTGGTCTAAAATTCCTGAAAAATTAGCTTTTTATGATTACATCGGCAATAATCCCGCAAAGGGGGGATTATTCAGAGCGGGCTCAATGGATAACGGGGACGGAATAGCTGTTGGATGGTTAGGGCACCCTATCTTTAGAGATAAAGAGGGGCGTGAGCTTTTTGTACGTCGTATGCCTACTTTTTTTGAAACATTTCCGGTAGTTTTGGTAGATGGAGACGGAATTGTGAGAGCCGATGTTCCTTTTCGAAGGGCGGAATCGAAGTATAGTGTTGAGCAAGTAGGGGTAACTGTTGAGTTCTATGGTGGCGAACTTAACGGAGTCAGTTATAGTGATCCTGCAACTGT